AATCCTTTGTTTTGGAAACACATGATTTTGAAAGTCACGAAAAGGGGTTCAACTCCTCTAGGGATTTATGACTTTTTCTCCATTTCTAAATGTTATTATCTCTTTTATTATAGTCCTTTTAGCTATAGCTTTCTTTACTCTTTTAGAACGAAAAGTCCTTGGCTATTCTCAAATTCGAAAAGGCCCAAACAAAGTAGGTATCATAGGTCTTCCTCAACCCCTAGCAGATGCTCTAAAACTTCTAAGTAAAGAACAATCAAAACCTTCATTATCTAATTTACTTCCTTTTCTTTTTACCCCTGTAATGTCTTTATTCCTTGCTTTATTTCTTTGATTCCTGTTACCATCTTCATTCCCCACTCATTTTTTTTCCTTTGGAGTAATATTTTTCCTATGTATTTCCAGTCTTAATGTTTATACTACTCTTATCGCTGGGTGAAGATCTAATTCAAAATATGCTTTATTAGGGGCACTACGAAGAATCGCCCAAACCATTTCTTATGAAGTAAGAATAGCTCTTATTTTATTAGGAGCTTTGTTCCTGCTATTAAGATTTGATATAAATAATATTTTTTTATCTAATTCCTCATGAATTATTATCCTTTTATTCCCTTCATTTCTCACTTGATTTGCTACAACTTTAGCAGAAACCAACCGAACTCCTTTTGATTTTGCAGAAGGAGAATCTGAACTAGTATCAGGGTTTAATACAGAGTATAGAGCGGGAACTTTTACATTAATTTTTATGGCTGAATATACTAATATTATCTTTATAAGAATATTAACAGCTATCTTATTCTGTGGTGCAATCCAAGCCCCCATTCTAAATAATATATTCTTTTTAGTAAAAACAACATTTATTGCTTTTTTATTTTTATGAATTCGAGCATCTTTTCCACGTATACGATACGATCGTTTAATAGCTCTTACATGAAAATCGTTTCTTCCATTTTCTTTAGGTGTTTTAATAATAGTATCTCCTATTTCTCTATATTTATGGTGTTGCGCCGGGATTGAACGGATAACTCTGATGACGTTAATTACGAGGAAAATACCTCCTTCACCTTTCTCTAAAGAGCTGTATTTAGCGTTAGTCTTTTAAACTAAAGAAAATAATTTATTTATTTTTAGAGAATGCTACTAACTAATCTTACTATATTTACAGCTCTTATTATCCCTATTGCTGTCCTGTCTATTGCTCTTATAATTGCATTTCGCTCTTTTGAAGATCGAGAGAAATGCTCTCCTTTTGAATGTGGATTTGATCCAAAAAGAAATGCCCGAATTCCTTTTTCTATACGATTTTTTCTTCTAGCTGTTATTTTCCTTGTATTTGATATTGAAATTGTACTCTTAATACCCGCACCTTTTCTACCTAATAGATTTACTTCCAGATCAGCACCATTAATTCTTTTAACGTTTTTCTTTATTTTAATTGCAGGTTTATTACACGAATGACGTGAAGGATCACTAGATTGATCTCTTTAATATATTGAAGAAATCTGGGATTAAACAAGGCTTCTAACCATGCTTAGAGTGGTTCAACTCCTCTCTTCTTTAAATGTCATCACTACCTTATATTTGTTTATTCTCATGTACCCTAATCCTAGGATCTATCCTCGCTTTGAGAGGAAACCATTGAATTTTTATTTGGATAGGGTTAGAATTAAACCTTATATCTTTTATTCCTCTTCTTACTTCTTCCCACGTTAACCAAGAAGCAGAAGCTGCGATAAAATATTTTATAGCACAAGCTTTGGGCAGGGGCCTCCTCTTATTAGGTGCTCTTTCTCTTTTATCTGCCCCTCATCTCCCTCTAATACCTTTATTTTATAATTTCTTGTTAATTATTGGATTATTAATCAAACTTGGTCTTCCTCCTTGTCATTTTTGATTCCCTGCCGTAATATCTTCCATTTCTTGACCAATATGCTTAGTATTAACCACTTGACAAAAAATTATTCCAATTATTTTACTATCTTACACTATCACATCTTCTATAAATGCTCTATTTTTTATTGTTATTATTTTTAGATCTTTTATTGGAGGATTAGGAGGACTAAACCAAACCCAACTTCGCCCCTTATTAGCTTATTCTTCCATTGGGCACATATCTTGAATTATTGCTGCAAGAATAGTATCCTACACAAGAAGAATAATTTATTTTTTAATCTATATTTTAATTTCTATCCCTTTAATATCTTTATTTTGAAATAATTTTTTATACCTAAACTCATCTTTAAATTCTTTAACTTTACCTACAAAAATCTTTAATTTATTATTAGTGATTTTAATCTTATCCTTGGCAGGAGTACCTCCCTTCACCGGATTTTTTCCTAAATGATTAATTATCCAATCTTTATGCTCAGTATCAATAACATTAGTTATAATTATTTTAATTGGCTCTATAATCAACTTATATTATTACTTAAATTTAATATTTATCTCAATTTTAAAAACTAATTTACCTCCTTCTCTTTATCTCGCCCCAACTTCTTCATCCTCTATTACTTTACCTATACTGGCTACTTCCATTCTTGCTTTAGGTCCTATACTATTCTTATTAATTTATGCGCTGACTTTTCTCAACTAATCATAAAGATATTGGCACCTTATATTTTATTTTTGGTACTTGATCAGGTCTTCTAGGTACTTCCATAAGGCTCCTGATTCGTGCTGAACTTGGGCAACCTGGATCCCTATTAGGCAGAGATCAATTATACAACACTATTGTTACTGCTCACGCTTTCTTAATAATTTTTTTTCTTGTTATACCAGTCCTAGTTGGAGGATTTGGTAACTGGTTAATCCCACTAATACTTGGAGCTCCTGATATGGCCTTTCCACGATTAAATAATATAAGATTTTGATTATTACCACCTTCTCTAATTCTTTTACTATCTTCGAGAGCAGTCGAAAAAGGAGTGGGAACAGGTTGAACAGTATACCCTCCTCTCGCTTCTAATATTGCTCACGCTGGCCCTTCTGTTGATCTAGCTATCTTTTCTCTCCACATTGCAGGAGTTTCTTCTATTCTTGGAGCTCTTAATTTTATTACAACTGTCGTTAATATACGATATAAAGGCCTGCGTCTTGAACGTGTTCCACTTTTTGTGTGAGCCGCTAAAATTACAGCTATTCTACTACTCCTATCTCTACCTGTATTAGCAGGTGCTATTACTATACTCTTAACCGATCGAAACCTTAATACAGCTTTTTTTGATCCTGCGGGAGGAGGAGATCCTGTTTTATATCAACATTTATTTTGATTTTTTGGTCATCCTGAAGTTTATATTTTAATTCTACCTGGTTTTGGTATTATTTCCCATGTAGTAACCCATTATTCTTCTAAACTAGAACCTTTCGGAACATTAGGGATAATTTATGCTATATTAGGAATTGGGGTTTTAGGATTTATTGTGTGAGCCCACCATATATTTACAGTAGGTATAGATGTGGATACCCGTGCTTACTTCACAGCAGCCACTATAATTATTGCAGTACCTACCGGAATTAAAGTTTTTAGGTGATTAGCTACTATTCACGGCTCACAGATCAAATATGAGGCTCCTATGCTATGAGCTCTCGGTTTTATTTTTCTTTTCACAACAGGAGGTTTAACTGGAATTGTGTTATCAAACTCTTCATTAGATATTGTTCTTCATGATACTTACTATGTGGTAGCCCACTTCCATTATGTTCTATCAATAGGAGCTGTATTCGCAATTTTTGCTGGTTTTACTCATTGATTTCCTTTATTTACAGGGCTCACTTTGCATGCTCGATGAGCTAAAATTCACTTCTATTTAATGTTTATTGGAGTAAATTTAACTTTCTTTCCTCAGCATTTCTTAGGTTTAGCAGGCATACCTCGTCGTTACTCAGATTACCCTGATGCTTTTACAAAATGAAATGTAGTTTCTTCTATTGGATCTATAATTAGATTAATTGCACTACTATTTTTCATCTTTTTATTATGAGAAGCTTTTACTGCACAGCGCCCTGTAATTACTTCCTCACATCAATCTACTTTTTTAGAATGACAAGAATCTCTACCTCTCGACTTCCATAATATACCAGAAACAGGATTAGTTCTACGTCCTCTCTCTTTAGACTGAAGCCAAATAGAGGCTTTTAACTGTTAATTAAAGAATTGTTTTATAAACCTGTCTAGATGTCCGCATGAGGCCAATTAAATTTTCAAGAAGCTGCTTCTCCTATTATATTCCAATTAATTTCTTTTCATGACCATGCCATATTAATTGTAACATTAATTATAGCTTTTGTTTCTTATGGTTTTTTATCTCTTATACTAAACAAATATATTTGTAATAATATTTTTGAAGCTCAAGAAATTGAGACAGTATGAACGATTCTTCCTGCTATTATTCTTTTATTTTTAGCATTGCCTTCTCTTCGTCTACTTTACTTAATAGATGAGGTAACCGATCCTTCATTTACCCTTAAAACAATTGGGCATCAATGATATTGAAGATATGAATACTCTGATTTTTCAAATATTGAATTTGACTCATATATAACTCCAACAGATGATTTAACCTTAGGGCAATTTCGGCTCCTTGAAGTAGATAACCGTGCTGTTCTTCCTATACAAACTGAAATTCGAGTTCTTGTCACGGCTGCTGATGTTATCCACTCGTGAACTGTTCCTAGGCTAGGCGTGAAAGTTGATGCAATTCCAGGTCGTTTAAATCAACTAGGTATTTATATTTCCCGTCCTGGTATTTTTTATGGTCAATGTTCTGAAATTTGCGGAGCTAACCATTCATTTATGCCTATTGCAGTTGAATCAGTAGATTTTACATCATTTACTAATTGAATTAGACAATTCTCTGATGAATCTTGAAATTCTAGTTAAAACATAATATTAGTTTGTCAAATTAAAGTTACTCAACTTAGAGTGAATTTCTAATGCCTCATTTAAGCCCTCTCAACTGAATTCTTTCCCCAGTAATTTTTTGATTTCTTTTAATCTCTTTTTCATCTATCCTTTGATGATCTCAATCTATCTCTTTTCCTAAAATATCCTCTTCTTTAATTACCCCTCAGCCAATTAACTGATCTTGATAGCAAGATGGCCGAGTTAGCAGGCAGAAGATTGTAGCTCTTCTCACGGGTTTACCCTCTTGTTACATGATCCGACAACCATTCCACCTCGTCGAGTATAGCCCTTGACCTTTAACAGGATCAATTGGTGCTCTATTAATTACTTCTGGCACCGCAATATGATTTCATGGTTATGGCACCTTATGTATAACTATTGGTTTAATTATTATTCTTTTAACTATAGCTCAATGATGACGTGATGTTATTCGTGAAGGAACATATATAGGCTTCCACACTTCATTAGTAGCAAAAGGACTTCGATGAGGTATAATCCTATTTATTGCCTCTGAAGTATTATTTTTCTTTGCATTTTTCTGAGCATTTTTTCATTCAAGGCTTGCGCCAGCTCCTGAACTAGGATGTGCTTGACCTCCCACTGGAATTTACCCTTTAAATCCTTTTGCTATTCCTCTTCTAAACACTGCTGTACTTTTAGCTTCTGGAGTTACAGTTACTTGAGCCCACCATTCTTTGATAGAAGGAAACCGAAATGACACTACTCAAGCCTTAATTGTAACTGTCCTATTAGGAAGTTATTTTACTATACTTCAAGCCATAGAATATTGAGAAGCTCCTTTCACTATTGCTGATAGAGTTTATGGCTCAACATTTTTTGTTGCAACTGGATTTCACGGACTGCACGTTCTTATTGGAACATCTTTTCTTGCAATATGTTTAATTCGAAACCTCCTTCACCAATTTTCTCCAGGACACCATTTTGGTTTTGAGGCAGCAGCTTGATACTGACATTTTGTAGATGTAGTGTGAATTTTTCTATACCTCTGCGTTTACTGATGAGGCTCATAAAACTTTCTAGTTTGGAAAGTCGTGTAAGGTATACAGCAGGTTTTTGACACCTGTTCATTAGGTTCGATTCCTTTCTCTCCAAATGCTTCTTCTTGTCTCATCTGCCCTATTAATATCTCTATCTCTTTCATTAATTTTAGCTTCTTCTCCCCTAGCTATAGGATTTTGGGTTCTATTAATTGCTTTAGCATGCTCTTTCTTTTCAGCTTCTATTTTCAATACTTGATTCGCAATAATTATCTTCTTAGTTTATATTGGGGGTATATTAGTAATATTTGCTTACTTTACTGCTCTAACACCTAACCAACCACTTGGGTTATCTATTATACTTTTAATATCTAGACTTGCTTTTTTTATATTCTTGCTAATGACTTCATCTCTAAATAGAATTATGCCTTCTTTGATTTCTTTAAAACATACCTCTATGATCCACCCTATTACAATTATATTCGCCCCTTATAACTCCTCTCTGCTCTTTTTACTTGCCTCTATTTTATTTTTTATTTTAGTAGCCGTAGTTAAAATTACTAATATTTCTAGAGGTCCATTACGCCCCTTTAATTATGTTTAGACCTATCCGAAAATCTCACCCAGCCCTAAAAATTGTAAATGGTTCCTTAATTGACTTGCCAGCTCCCAATAATCTCTCTTTATGATGAAATTTTGGATCCCTTCTAGGTTTATGTTTAGTTATTCAAATTGTAACAGGTTTATTCCTAGCTATACACTATACCCCTCATCTAGATATAGCTTTTTCCTCTGTAGCACATATTACACGAGATGTGAATTATGGTTGGCTTTTACGTAATCTTCATGCAAATGGAGGTTCCTGATTTTTTATTTGTCTTTATCTTCACATCGGACGTGGATTTTACTACGGATCATATATTAACATGGAAACCTGAAATTTAGGAGTAATCCTATTAATTTTAGTCATAGCTACTGCCTTTATAGGATACGTTCTCCCTTGAGGACAAATAAGATTTTGAGGAGCTACTGTCATCACAAATCTATTTTCTGCTATTCCTTATATTGGTAAAGCTCTTGTAGAATGATTATGAGGAGGATTTGCAGTAGACAATGCAACTTTAAACCGATTCTTTGCTCTTCATTTCCTCCTCCCTTTTGTAATTCTCGGGGCCACTGTCTTACATTTATTATTTCTTCATCAAACAGGGTCTAATAACCCCCTCGGTCTAAATTCAAATTCCGACAAAATTCCTTTTCATGTGTATTACTCTACTAAAGACACTGTAGGGTTCTTAATTATACTAATTACCTTAACAGCTATTGCTTTATTTTCTCCTAATTTACTAGGGGATCCTGATAACTTTATCCCAGCTAACCCTTTAGTTACACCTATTCATATTAAACCTGAATGATACTTTCTATGAGCCTATGCTATTCTTCGATCTATCCCTAATAAACTAGGAGGTGTGATTGCTATATTTTCAGCCCTTTTAATTTTCTTCTTAGTTCCTATAATCTACACCCAAAAGTATCGGGGTAATATATTTTACCCTGTAACGCAAATAATATTCTGATTGTTTGCAGCTAATGCTATTTTACTAACATGAATTGGAGGTTGTCCTGTGGAAGATCCTTATGAGGCCTTAGGCCAAATCTTTACGGCCTTATACTTTATTCTATTTTTTTCAATCCCATTATCAAGACTTCTCTGGGATAAGATTATAAATTATTTTCGTGTTGGCAGATTTAATGCAATTGATTTAAGCTCAATCCATGAGATATAATTCTCACACGGCAAAGGGTTTAAGTTAACTAAACTAATAGCCTTCAAAGCTTTCAATAATATTTTTATTAATCCTTGATGATAGCAGACATTTTCTCTTCATTTGACCCCGCTACTTGTTCATCCAACTCATTATCTCCTATAATTTTTTGATCTTTATCATTTTTTTCTATCACTCTTCTTCAATCTTCTCTATGACCAAGATTTTCTCGTTTTTCTTGAATTCCTACATTTCCTGTTGAGGTCATAAACTCTCAAGCCTCTCGAACTTTTAGAATTCATTTAAAAGGATTTCCATCTATTTTGGTTTCTCTATTTATTATACTAATTTCTTTAAATCTTTTAGGTCTTCTTCCTTATGTTTTTAGTTCTACTAGACATCTTCTTCTCACTTTAGCATTAGGGCTCCCTCTTTGATTAAGTCTAATTATTAGAGCCATAATTCATGCACCTAAATCTTTTGTAGCTCATTTTCTACCAAGTGGAGCTCCTGATTGACTTAATCCTTTCTTAGTACTGACTGAAACAATTAGAATCTCAGTTCGATTTATTACTCTTTCGTTTCGATTAGCGGCTAATATAAGTGCAGGTCATATTCTCCTAGGATTAATAGGGATTGCAGGATCCTCTGCTATTTTTACATCTATTCCTTCATTTTTATCCTTAACCGTAATTCAACTAGGATATATTATCTTTGAAATAGGAATTTGTCTTATTCAAGCTTACATTTTCTGTCTTCTTCTTTCTCTATATTCTGATGATCATCCTTCTTCTTAGATTAGCGCAAATTTTGCTTTATGGTTTCGGCCCATCTAATTGGGATGAAACCTCCCACTAATCTTTAGTTTAAGTAGGTTAATAAAACTCTTGAATTGTGGTTTCAAATATACATATTTATGTCTTAAACCATGCCTTATTTTTCTATTATTTCCAGAAAACTTTTATGATCTTTATTTCCCATTCCATTAATCACCGCCATATACTTATTTTCTAAAAATAAAATTATTTTGATCTCTTGAAAATTAATTTCTTGACAATCAACATCTATTACTATCCCTTTAATTCTTGACCCTTGAGGATGTTTATTCTCAAGAACAGTTCTATTTATCTCCGCTAATGTTATATACTTTGCCTCCAATTATATAGAAGGAGATAAATTCAATCAACGATTTTCTCATACAGTACTTCTTTTTGTTGCCTCCATAAATCTTCTTATTTTTATTCCTAACTTAATTTGTCTTTTATTAGGTTGAGATGGTTTAGGTATTGTATCCTTTGTGTTAGTGATTTATTACCAAAACCCAAAATCATTAGCTGCAGGTATAATTACCGCCTTAATAAATCGTGTAGGAGATGTGATAATTCTCCTGTCAATTGCAATTATATTAAATTTAGGGCACTGATCTATCACAGCATTGTGAAGAGATCCCTCTCTCCAACCAATTTCTATCTTGATTATAATTGCAGGTATAACAAAATCTGCCCAAATTCCTTTTTCTAGTTGGTTACCAGCTGCAATAGCCGCTCCGACCCCAGTAAGGGCTTTAGTACATTCTTCTACACTTGTTACAGCCGGTGTTTTTCTTATCTTTCGATTTCATTATGCTCTTTCTCAAATTCCTTTTTTTAATAAAACATTGTTAATTATTGCAGTTATTACTATATTTATAGCAGGAAGTGCGGCTATTGCAGAATGTGACATAAAAAAAATTATTGCTTTATCTACCCTCTCTCAATTAGGAGTCATAATAACTAGCCTAGGCTTAAACTTAACAAGACTTGCATTTTTTCATCTTATTACCCACGCTCTTTTTAAAGCTCTCTTATTCCTTACTGCAGGGTCTATAATTCATTTTCACCATCATTCCCAAGATTTACGATTTATAGGGAATTTAACAATGTCTTCTCCTCTCACTTTATCCTCTTTATTAATTGCCAATTTAGCCCTATGTGGTAGACCTTTTTTAGCAGGATTCTACTCTAAAGATTTAATTATTGAAATAGCATTATTTAACCCCACTAATATAATTGTTATAATTCTCTTTATTTTAGCTACTGCTATAACTGCCAGATACTCCATCCGATTTATAATTACAGTTGTCTGAAACTCCTCTAATTGTTTACCTTTTCAATACTTAAGAGATTCATCAACCCGTATAACAAGACCAATAATTGCTCTAACTTTAGGAGCTATTTTTGGAGGTGCTAGCTTAAACTGACTTAGTTTTAATTTTTTAGAAGAACCAGTATTACCTTCCTCCCTAAAATTATGTCCTTTAATCGTGACTATTATAGGGGCAGTCCTAGCTTACTCTATTTGTACAAAACCTTCCTCTGTGAATATTTTAATGCCTTTAACTCACTACTTCAATAGGTCTATATGATTTCTACAACCAACCACTTCTCAAGGATTAATTTCCAGCCCACTTACCACATCCCACTTATATTTAAAAGTAATAGATGCTGGATGATTAGAGTTATTAGGAAGACAGGGAACTTTTATGACACTAAATTCTTCATCTAAATCAATATTATCCACAATAAAAAATCTTCCAACAGTTCACCTTACTATATTTGGTCTAGCTCTCATATTTATATACTTATACTTGTATAGCTTAATATTTAAAGCACAGCTCTGAAAAGGCTTAGATGGTATATTACCTATAAGTATTAATTATAGTATATTATTACATAGCTTTTTCACGGCTAAAATCCCTTTCTTATAGGGTAATTAACTTAACAAAAAGTAGTTTAATTAAAATTATAACTTTGGGAGTTATAGATCGGTATACCCCGTTTTTTGAAAAGTTATAATAGCTTAAATATTAAAAGCCTCGGTCTTGTAAACCGAAGATTGAGGTAATCTCTTATAACTATGTCATTTATTCCATTGTCATTTATAGGTTTTTGTACTATATCTACTATATTAACTATAGTGATTCAACGTACCCACATTTTAATAACCCTTCTTGCACTTGAGGCAATGATTCTAAACCTTCTGATTATTGCCTTATTATCTTCATCAATATCAACCATAACCTCTTTATTCCTTGTAATAATTATGTTAACGTTTGGTGCTTGCGAAGCTGCTTTAGGCTTAGCTTGTTTAGTTAAAATAACACGAGCTTTCGGAAATGATAACATTTCATCATCATACTTATCATCATGCTAAATTCTATTTTTATATCCTCTTTATTGCCCCTTCTTCCTTTAATTTCCAGAAATTATTGATCTATATCAATTATATCAATAATGTTTATTTCCTTTTTTTCTATCACTCTTCTATATCAACCTTTAGGTAATTTGTCTGTCCTCTCTCCTCTCCTAAACCTAGATCAAATATCTGCCACTCTTATTATTCTAAGTCTATGAATTTCAGCTCTTATAATTATTACTAGATCTCCTATCTTAATAAATCATCGAAACCCAAAAATATTTATTATATATATTAATATATTATGTTTAATTTTAATTATATCTTTCTCTGTATCTAATTTCATAATATTTTATGTTATATTTGAAGCATCTTTGATCCCAACCCTTTTATTAATTATAGGATGGGGGTATCAACCTGAACGTCTTCAAGCTGGACTTTATTTAATACTTTATACTATTTGTGCTAGACTGCCCCTACTAATAAGTCTCATGTTAATTTCATTAAATTCAGGCACTTCCTCTATATTATTTAACAACTTACCAATAAATTATATTTCCCATCCTCTCGTCTATATTTGATGAACCTTAACAGTCCTAGCTTTTTTAGTAAAAATACCTATATTTATTTTCCATTTATGGCTCCCAAAAGCTCATGTTGAAGCACCAATTGCAGGATCAATAATTTTAGCCGGATTGCTTCTTAAATTAGGGGGCTATGGAATTTTACGAATTTCTATATTATTCCCCCACCTTATATTTAAAATTAGCCCTTTTTGTAACAGAATTGCTATTTGAGGTGGAGTTATCACTAGTCTTATCTGTATACGCCAAACAGATATCAAATCTCTGATTGCTTATTCTTCAGTGGGTCATATAGCTTTAGTCATTCTAGGAATTTCTTTACTATCCACATGAGGTTGAAAAGGAGCGTTAATCATAATAATTGCACACGGATTATGTTCTTCCTGTATATTTGCTTTAGCAAACCTCACATATGAATCTACCCATACTCGAAGAATATATTTAACTAAAGGCATTCTATGTATTTTTCCCGCTATTTCATTTTGGTGATTTATCTTATCTATTTGTAATATAGCTGCTCCTCCCTCCATTAACCTTTTTGGAGAGATTGCATTAATTACATCCGCAGTATGAGCGTCTTACTGGTATATGATTCCGCTAGGAATCTGCAGATTTTTAGCCGCAGCATACTCCTTATTTCTATTTACTTCAACTAATCACGGATCCGTTCCACAGTTTTTAAATCCCCAATCTATCCTTACACCACAATTTTTCTCGACTTGTTTTTTACATACTTTACCTATCTTTATATTAATCCTCGCCCCTGAACTAATTTCTTCATGAAATTGGCCTTATAGTTGAATAACAACATTAAATTGCAGATTTAAAAGTGTATTATATACTAAGGCTTAACTTTATGAGTATACCTTGTACCTCTGCCTTCCAAGCAGAAAGATTGATAAATTTCAAATAAAGTAAGATTAGATAAGCTAAGTGTAAGCTAGTGGGTTCATACCCCAACTATGGGGGTTTCCCCTCTAATCATAAGTTTGATTCTAGCTTATATATTTGATTAATTTTTTGAAAATACACATGCAAAGTTCATACTCCCGTGATAGATAAAATTTTTTAACATTGTAAATTTATTATTATAAATATTTATAATATTTAAGAATTCCACGTCTGCAGTGACCAACCCTTAATTATTAACTAACGTTAGATTAGGCAATTAATTTACCCTTCTGACCAAATCTGTGCCAGCAGTCGCGGTTATACAGAAAGACACAATCAATTCATTCAGGCTCGTAAATTGAGAGTAAAAATAAAGCTAAGGGTTCAATCTTCCTTTATAAATTAACTATATCTCTCTATTTCTAAACGAAAGTATAGACCAAAACAAGGATTAGATACCCTTTTATTCTAAACCTTAAATATTATCGTCCTGGGCACTACGAACTCATGTTTAAAACCCAAAGAACTTGGCGGTACTTTAACCTCTTAGGGGAACCTGTAAATTAATTTGATAACCCACATAAACCTTACTTGTATTAGCTTCCAGCCTGTATACTGCCGTCGCCAGTTTACCTTGAAAAAGTTTTAGTAAACTAATAAATATTAATTTATACGTCAGGTCATAGTGCAGCTCATGTACAAGTTTTCTTATGGGTTACATTCCTCATAAGGACCGATTGTTTTATAAACATATAAAATATGAAGTTGGACTTAATTGTAAGAATAATAAATTTATTCTCCTGAACTAGGAAATCTAAAGTGTGCACAAATCGCCCGTCACTCCCCTCTAAAGAGGGGATAAGTCGTAACATAGTAGGGGTAATGGAAATTGTCCCTACAACAAAATAGAGCATGAAAATGCATCTCTTTTACACTGAGAAGATAGTTAGATTAAACTTATTTTGTTAGAACCAATTGTTTTTAATTTATTATTATAATCATAACATATATACACCTGTGTCCTATTTTATTTCAACTAATTTCCGTAAGGTATTAATTCTCTTATTTATAATATAGCTTTTTCTTAGTACCTTTTGCATCATGGTTTAACTAAATCAAAGGATTTTCCTTTAACCCGAAAAAGGATCCGAGCTATTATTATCTTGTTAAGAACTCAGATGTTAATGTAACAATATTTTATTCAAAGATAATAATAGAAGCTACATACTTACCGCGGCCTGAAATAGCTGGTTTTCTTCTTTAAGATCTAAGTCTTTCTAACAATCTCATTGTTAATCTACTAACTTTAGGATAAGCTAAAGTTCTTAATTTATTTTTAATCAAGTAATACAACATATATAGGCTTAGAATCAGCCAATTATATAAATTGCGTTTCAGCATAATTTCTAAAATTACAAAAATAATAATATAAATAATTACTAACGAAGAAATACTTGATAATCTATCTCTCATTTTTTACAATGTTAAAATTAGTATTTAAAAATTTTATTACTTATAATTATTATATCTAACACTATTTTACTTTATCTTAATATTTTATAAACGAACTCTGCAAACTTAAATCTCGCCTGTTTACCAAAAACATCGTTTTCAGATAATATATTGAAAATACTCCCTGCCCAGTGACAAATGTTCAACGGCCGCGGTATCCTGACCGTGCAAAGGTAGCATAATCATTTGCCTTTTAATTGAAGGCTAGTATGAATGGGAAGACGTAGATTAAGCTGTTTCTATTTTATAAATAAAACTTAAACTTTAGGTGAAGATGCCTAAATTTAATAGAAAGACAAGAAGACCCTATAGAGTTTTAGCTAAAAATACTTAACTTTATTACTATAGCTTTGGTTGGGGCGACCTAGGATTTTACTAAACATCCTAATTTAAATAGATTTTTAAATCTCTAAAATAGACCCCGTCACGGATTATAAGAATTAACTACCTTAGGGATAACAGGCTTATCTTCCTAGAGAGCTCTTATTGATAGGATGGTTTGGCACCTCGATGTTGGCTTAGAGTAACTAAATACCGCAGCAGGTATTGAAAGTCAGTTTGTTCAACTGTTAATTCTCTACATGAGCTGAGTTCAGACCGGCGCAAGCCAGGTTAGTTTCTATCTTCTATTATTCCTTTATAACTTATTAGTACGAAAGGACCATAAAGTTTCAATAAATATATTGATCAAATTATGAAATCAAATAATACAAATTAATTAATAAAATTGGTTGGCAGATTTAATGCACCTGATTTAGGCTCAGCCCATGGGAATTTTTCTCACCAATTATTGTTGTGTTAGTTTAAATAGAACATTTGCTTTGCATGTAAAGAGTGGAAATCTTTTTCACCCAACATTTTTCTTTATTTATACTTATTTATTATTATAGAATATATATATATATATATATATATATATATATATACATATATATATA